GCTAGCGTAGCTTAACCAAAGCATAACACTGAAGATGTTAAGATGGGCCCTAGAAAGCCCCGCAAGCACAAAAGCTTGGTCCTGGCTTTACTATCAGCTTAGGCTAAACTTACACATGCAAGTATCCGCATCCCCGTGAGAATGCCCTTAAGCTCCCACCGCTAACAGGAGTCAAGGAGCCGGTATCAGGCACAACCCTGAGTTAGCCCACGACACCTTGCTCAGCCACACCCCCAAGGGAACTCAGCAGTGATAAACATTAAGCCATGAGTGAAAACTTGACTTAGTCAAAGCCTAATTTAGAGCCGGTAAAACTCGTGCCAGCCACCGCGGTTATACGAGAGGCTCAAGTTGATATACACCGGCGTAAAGGGTGGTTAGGAAAAAGAATAACTAAAGCCGAACATCTCCGAAGCCGTCATACGCACCCGAAGACATGAAGCACTTCCACGAAAGTGGCTTTAAACCTCCGAACCCACGAAAGCTAGGGCACAAACTGGGATTAGATACCCCACTATGCCTAGACATAAACAAAGGTAGCACTTCTTACACCTGCTACTCGCCAGGGAACTACAAGCATAAGCTTAAAACCCAAAGGACTTGGCGGTGCTTTAGATCCACCTAGAGGAGCCTGTTCTAGAACCGATAACCCCCGTTCAACCTCACCCCTTCTTGTTTTTCCCGCCTATATACCGCCGTCGTCAGCTTACCCCATGAAGGGTTTATAGTAAGCACAACTGGTACAACCTAGCACGTCAGGTCGAGGTGTAGCGCATGAAGAGGGAAGAAATGGGCTACATTCACTGCCTCAGTGAATACGGACGACGAGTTGCAATACTCACCCAAAGGAGGATTTAGCAGTAAGGAGGAAAACAGAGCGTTCCCCTGAAACCGGCCCTGAAGCGCGCACACACCGCCCGTCACTCTCCCCGATCCGCTATATAAAGTAAATAACACACTAAAGCTACTAAAGGGGAGGCTAGTCGGGAGGTGAGAAGTGTACCGGAAGGTGCACTTGAAGGTGCACATGGTAAACCAACTAGAACAGCATCTCCCTTACACCGAGAAGACGCCCGTGAAAACCGGGGCGCACTGATCCCCGCCCTGATCCCCACCCACTTAAATGACTCACTTCAATGTTAATAACCCCCTTAATAACACACATAATAAACCACACCATTTTTTCCCCCTATTTTTCCAGACAGAATGGGAGACACGAAAGGAAGACAAAGTACCGCAGGAATAACTGAAGGAGAAATGAAATAAGACTGAAGGAAAGAAGCAGAGATTATTACTCGTACCTTTTGCATCATGAATTAGCTAGCAAACCCCAAGCAAAGAGAACTTTAGTTTGGAACCCCGAAACTAAGTGAGCTACTCCAAGACAGCCTAAATAGGGCAAACCCGTCTCTGTGGCAAAAGAGTGGAAAGAGCTTCGAGTAGAGGTGACAGACCTACCGAACTTAGTTATAGCTGGTTGCCTAAGAACTGGATAGAAGTTCAGCCTCTTGATTTCTCTGGTCCAACCAGGCAAAACCCCCTCCCGACCAAAAGAAAGTCAAAAGAGTTAGTCGAGGGGGGTACAGCCCCCTCGAAACAAGACACAACTTTATATAGAAGGTAAAGGATTATAACACCCCAGGCGATGTGCCCAAGTGGGCCTAAAAGCAGCCACCAAAATAGAAAGCGTTAAAGCTCAAACATAAAACTACCCATTATCACAACGACTAAATCCTAAACCACTTAAACTATTAGGCCACTCCATGCCCACATGGAAGAGACCCTGCTAACATGAGTAATAAGAGAACTAAGCCTCTCTCCTGGCACCAGTGTACATCAGAACGAACCCCCACTGAAAATTAACGTCCCCAACCAAAGAGGGCACTGAGGAATATACAACCTAAAGCTAGAAAAACCCCCAAAACTAAGCGTTAACCCCACACAGGTGTGCCCCAGGAAAGACTAAAAGGAAAAGAAGGAACTCGGCAAACACTAGCCTCGCCTGTTTACCAAAAACATCGCCTCTTGCATCAATGGTATAAGAGGTCCCGCCTGCCCTGTGACTCTAAGTTTAACGGCCGCGGTATTTTGACCGTGCGAAGGTAGCGCAATCACTTGTCTTTTAAATGAAGACCCGTATGAATGGCATAACGAGGGCTAAGCTGTCTCCTTTTCCTAGTCAATGAAATTGATCTGCCCGTGCAGAAGCGGGCATATACTCGTAAGACGAGAAGACCCTATGGAGCTTACAGACACTAGAACAGCACACGTAATACAACCATAATTAAAGGATAAATCAAGTGCCCACTGTTCCCCTGTCTTTGGTTGGGGCGACCGCGGGGAAACAACAAACCCCCACGTGGAATAGGGAAACCTCCCTTAAAATCAGAGCCCCAGCTCTAACAAACAGAACCTCTGACCAACAAGATCCGGCATGCCGATCAACGGACCGAGTTACCCTAGGGATAACAGCGCAATCCCCTTCTAGAGCCCATATCGACAAGAGGGTTTACGACCTCGATGTTGGATCAGGACATCCTAATGGTGCAGCCGCTATTAAGGGTTCGTTTGTTCAACGATTAAAGTCCTACGTGATCTGAGTTCAGACCGGAGAAATCCAGGTCAGTTTCTATCTACGTAATGTTCTTTTCTAGTACGAAAGGACCGAGAAGAAGAGGCCCATGCTGAAAGCAAGCCTCCCCCCAACCTACTGATAAAAACTAAAGTAGGTAAGGGGGCATATTACCGTGTCTGAGAAAATGACATGTTAAGGTGGCAGAGCCCGGCTAATGCAAAAGACCTAAGCCCTTTTCCACAGAGGTTCAACTCCTCTCCTTAACTATGACTTCAACAATTTTAACCCACATCCTTAACCCTCTCGCATACATCGTACCAGTACTAATCGCAGTCGCATTCTTTACCCTTATCGAACGAAAAGTACTTGGTTATATACAACTCCGCAAGGGCCCCAATGTTGTAGGACCATACGGCCTTCTTCAACCAATTGCCGACGGTGTAAAACTTTTCATTAAAGAGCCAGTGCGCCCTTCCACCTCTTCTCCCATCCTATTTCTATTGGCCCCCATACTAGCCCTTACCCTTGCACTACTCCTATGATCCCCTCTTCCACTACCTCAACCAGTCACAGAATTAAACCTCAACATCCTTTTTATCCTAGCCCTCTCCAGCCTAGCAGTATACTCAATTCTAGGCTCCGGTTGAGCATCCAATTCAAAATATGCCCTGATTGGTGCCCTTCGAGCAGTAGCCCAAACAATTTCATATGAAGTGAGCTTAGGCCTCATTCTTCTCAGCGCCATTATCTTTACAGGAGGATTTACCCTCCAAACCTTTAACACCACTCAAGAAAGTATCTGACTAATTATGCCAGCCTGGCCCCTTGCCGGAATATGATATATTTCAACACTAGCAGAAACAAACCGAGCCCCATTTGATTTGACAGAAGGTGAATCCGAACTAGTCTCAGGTTTTAACGTAGAATACGCAGGTGGACCATTTGCCCTATTTTTTCTGGCAGAATACGCCAACATCCTCCTAATAAATACCCTCTCAGCAACCCTATTTATAGGCGCCTCCCACCTCCCCCACATACCAGAACTAACCACAATGAACCTCATAACTAAAGCAGCCCTGCTGTCCATTATTTTCCTATGAGTACGAGCATCCTACCCACGCTTTCGCTACGATCAATTGATACACCTCATTTGAAAAAACTTCCTTCCCCTGACACTCTCCCTAGTCATCTGACACCTTTCTCTCCCAATTGCATTCGCGGGCCTGCCCCCTCAAATCTAAACGGAGCCGTGCCTGAACCAAAGGACCACTTTGATAGAGTGAATTATGGGGGTTAGAATCCCCCCGACTCCTTAGAAAGAAGGGATTCGAACCCTACCTGAAGAGATCAAAACTCTTAGTGCTTCCACTACACCACTTCCTAGTAAAGTCAGCTAAAAAAGCTTTTGGGCCCATACCCCAAACATGTTGGTTAAACTCCCTCCTTTACTAATGAACATCCACATCACCTCCCTCCTCCTCTTTGCATTAGGACTAGGAACTACTATTACCTTCGCAAGTTCACACTGACTCCTTGCCTGAATAGGGCTGGAAATTAATACTCTACCCATGCTCCCCCTAATAGCACAACATCACCACCCCCGGGCAATCGAGGCAACCACCAAATACTTTCTCACCCAAGCAACAGCAGCCGCTGTACTTCTTTTTGCAAGCATTACCAATGCTTGACTTACCGGACAATGAGAAATTCAACAGATGACACACCCCGTCCCTGCCACTATAATTACCCTGGCCCTAGCCCTAAAAATTGGACTCGCCCCATTACACACCTGACTCCCAGAAGTGCTTCAAGGACTAGATTTAACCACAGGGATAATCCTCTCCACCTGACAAAAACTACCCCCATTCGCCCTCCTTCTTCAACTCCCAGCCCTAAACCAAACCACCCTAATTGCCCTACCCATCACCTCCACCCTAATTGGGGGATGAGGAGGAATTAACCAAACACAACTACGCAAAATTCTGGCCTACTCCTCAATCGCCCACTTAAGCTGAATAATTTTAATTTTACAATTCGCCCCATCCCTCACACTACTTGCCCTAATCATGTACATTACCATGACACTCTCACTATTCTTAACATTTAAATTGAACAACTCCACAACCATCAACTCCTTAGCAACCACTTGGTCAAAAACCCCAGCAATTGCCGCCATAGCCCCCCTCATTCTGCTCTCACTAGGAGGCTTACCTCCCCTAACGGGATTTGCACCCAAATGATTAATCCTACAAGAATTAACTAAACAAGACCTCGCCCCCACAGCAACATTCGCCGCACTCACAGCCCTCCTCAGCCTCTACTTCTACCTGCGCCTATCCTACACCATCACCCTTACAATATCCCCCAACAACCTCCCAGGAACAACCCCATGACGCCTCCCCTACCTCCAACTTTCCCTACCCCTTTCAACAGCCACAATAATAACTCTCCTCCTACTCCCTCTCACACCAACAATCACCGCCCTTCTCAACCCCTAAGAGGCTTAGGATAGTATAAGACCAAGGGCCTTCAAAGCCCTAAGCGAGAGTGAAAACCTCCCAGCCCCTGAATAAGACTTAAGGGACGCTAACCCACATCTCCTGTGTGCAAAACAGACACTTTAATTAAGCTAAAGCCTTTCTAGACAGGAAGGCCTCGATCCTACAAACTCTTAGTTAACAGCTAAGCGCCCTAACCAGCGAGCATCCATCTACTTCCCCCGCCTTGCCGCAACAAAAGGCGGGGAAAGCCCCGGCAGACGTTAATCTGCTACTTAAGATTTGCAATCTAATATGTTGGGGACACCTCAGAGCTTGGTAAAAAGAGGACTTGAACCTCTGTTTATGGGGCTACAACCCACCACTTAAACACTCAGTCATCTTACCTGTGGCAATCACACGCTGATTTTTCTCAACTAACCATAAAGACATTGGTACCCTCTATCTAGTATTCGGTGCCTGAGCCGGTATAGTGGGCACAGCCCTAAGTCTGCTAATCCGAGCTGAACTTAGCCAACCAGGTGCCCTCCTTGGAGATGACCAAATCTATAATGTCATTGTTACAGCCCATGCCTTCGTAATAATTTTCTTTATAGTAATACCAATTATGATTGGAGGTTTCGGGAACTGATTAGTCCCTCTTATAATCGGCGCCCCTGACATGGCCTTCCCACGAATAAATAACATGAGCTTCTGACTTCTTCCTCCCTCTTTCCTCCTTCTCCTAGCCTCCTCTGGCGTTGAAGCCGGGGCTGGAACAGGATGAACTGTATACCCGCCATTAGCAGGTAACCTAGCACATGCAGGCGCATCAGTAGACCTTACAATTTTTTCTCTTCACTTGGCAGGAATTTCATCAATCCTGGGGGCCATCAACTTTATCACCACAATTATTAACATAAAACCTCCAGCAATTTCCCAATACCAAACACCCCTCTTTGTGTGAGCCGTCCTCATTACAGCTGTTCTTTTACTCCTCTCTCTTCCTGTTCTTGCCGCCGGCATTACCATGCTCCTAACAGACCGAAACCTAAACACTACTTTCTTCGACCCTGCTGGAGGAGGAGATCCAATCCTATACCAACATCTCTTCTGATTCTTCGGCCACCCAGAAGTTTATATTCTTATTCTCCCGGGCTTTGGAATGATCTCGCACATTGTTGCATACTACTCAGGCAAAAAAGAACCATTTGGCTATATAGGCATGGTTTGAGCTATAATGGCCATCGGCCTACTAGGATTTATCGTATGGGCCCACCACATATTTACTGTAGGCATGGACGTAGACACCCGAGCCTACTTTACCTCTGCTACAATAATTATTGCGATCCCAACTGGAGTAAAAGTCTTTAGCTGACTTGCCACCCTTCATGGCGGAGCTATCAAATGAGAAACCCCGCTACTATGAGCCCTAGGCTTTATTTTCTTATTTACCGTAGGAGGACTAACAGGAATTGTTCTAGCCAACTCCTCCCTGGACATTACACTACACGACACATATTATGTAGTTGCCCACTTCCACTATGTTTTATCAATAGGAGCTGTATTTGCCATTATAGCTGCTTTCGTACATTGATTCCCCCTATTTTCAGGCTACACCCTCCACAGCACCTGATCTAAAATTCACTTCGGAGTAATATTTATGGGCGTCAACCTAACATTTTTCCCCCAACATTTCCTTGGCCTGGCAGGCATACCCCGACGATACTCGGACTACCCAGATGCCTACACCCTTTGAAATACCGTCTCTTCTCTAGGCTCCTTAATCTCACTAACAGCCGTTATCATATTCCTCTTCATTATTTGAGAAGCATTTGCCGCCAAACGAGAAGTACTCTCCGTCGAACTAACAACAACTAACGTTGAATGACTTCATGGCTGCCCCCCACCCTACCACACATTTGAAGAACCCGCCTTTGTTCAAATTCGAACATTACACTAACAGGAAAAGGGGGAGTCCAACCCCCATAAACTGGTTTCAAGCAGCCACATAACCGCTCTGTCACTCTATAAGACACTAATGTAAAGGAAAATACATCGCTTTATCAAAGCGAAATTGCAGGTTAAACCCCCGCGTGTCTTACACATGGCACATCCCTCACAACTAGGATTTCAAGATGCAACTTCCCCAGTCATAGAAGAACTTCTTCATTTTCACGACCATGCTCTAATAATCGTTTTCCTCATTACCACGCTAGTACTTTACATGATTGTGGCAATGCTTTCCACAAAACTTACCAACAAAATCATTCTGAACTCCCAGGAAATTGAAATCATCTGAACAGTTCTCCCCGCAGTCATTCTTATTCTAATTGCCCTCCCCTCCCTCCGAATCGTCTACCTAATAGACGAAATTAACGACCCCCATCTTACCATCAAAACAATGGGGCACCAATGATACCAAAGCTATGAATATACAGACTATGAAGACCTAGACCTTGACTCTTATATGATTCCCACACAAGACCTTACTCCCGGACAATTCTGCCTACTTAAAACAGACCACCGCATAGTCACCCCCATTGAATCTCCCATTCGAGTATTAATGTCTACCGAAGACATCCTTCATTCATGGGCCGTTCTAACCCTCGGAGTAAAAATAGAGGCAACTCCTGGGCGCCTTAATCAAATAGCCCTCATCGCATCTCGACCCAAAGTATTTTATGGCCCATGCTCAGAAATCTGCGGAGCCAATCCCAGTTTCATACCTATTGTAGGAGAAACAGTCCCCCTTAAACACTTCGAGATCTGACCCTCTTTAATACTTGGAGGTGCCTCTCTAGGAAGCAAATAAGGGCTAACGTTAGCCTTTTAAGCTAAAGATTGGTGCCTCCTAACCACCCCCAGCGACATGCCTCAGCTGAATCCCTCCCCCTGATTTGCCATCCTTCTATTCACATGACTTGTTTTCCTCACCATTCTTCCCCCCAAAGTACTAGCCCACACCTTCCCTAATCAATCCTCCCCCCAAAGCACCCAAAAACCCAAAAAAGAACCTTGAACCTGACCATGACACTAAGCCTCTTTGACCAATTTATAAGCCCGGAATGCCTCGGCATTCCCCTGATTGCCCTGGCCATTCTCCTACCATGACTACTTCTCCCCACCCCACCTTCCCGATGATTAAGCAACCGCCTTCTAACACTTCAAGGCTGATTCATCAACCGCTTTACACGTCAACTCTTGATACCCCTCAACCAAGGAGGACATAAATGAGCAATAATCCTTACATCCCTTATACTCTTCCTTATTTCTATGAATATACTAGGACTGCTACCGTATACCTTCACACCAACCACGCAACTCTCAGTAAATCTGGGTCTTGCTGTACCCCTTTGACTTGCCACAGTATTAATTGGCCTACGAAACCAACCTACTATCGCCCTAGGACATCTCCTCCCCGAAGGAACCCCCACACTCCTGATCCCCGTTCTTATTATTATCAAAACCAGTGGCTTATTTATTCGCCCCCTTGCCTTAGGGGTACGACTAACAGCGAGTCTTACAGCCGGCCACCTATTAATTCAACTAGTTTCCTCAGCTACCTTCGCCCTAATCACCCTTACACCAGCACTTACCATACTTACCGACATCCTGTCCTTACTACTGACAATACTAGAAATTATAGTAGCCATAATTCAAGCCTACGTATTTATTCTACTTTTAAGCCTATATCTTGAAGAAAACGTCTAATGGCCCACCAAGCACACGCATATCACATAGTAGACCCAAGCCCATGGCCCCTAACAGGAGCAATTGCCGCCCTTCTTATAACCTCCGGCCTAGCCATCTGATTCCACTTCAACTCAACCACACTTATGGCCACCGGCACTGTCCTACTACTTCTAACAGTATACCAATGATGACGTGACATCATTCGAGAAGGAACTTTCCAAGGACATCATACCCCACCCGTACAAAAAGGACTCCGGTACGGCATAATCCTTTTTATTACGTCAGAAGTATTCTTTTTCCTAGGCTTTTTCTGAGCATTTTACCACTCTAGCTTGGCCCCAACCCCTGAACTCGGAGGATGCTGACCCCCCGCAGGCATCACCACACTAGACCCCTTCGGCGTCCCCCTGCTTAACACAGCCGTCCTTCTTGCTTCCGGCATTACCGTAACATGAGCTCACCACAGCATTATGGAGGGCGAACGAAAACAGGCCATCCACTCTCTTGCTATTACAATTCTTCTAGGCTTCTACTTTACATTCCTACAAGCCATAGAATACTACGAGGCCCCATTCACGATTGCAGACGGTGTTTACGGCTCCACATTCTTTGTAGCCACAGGCTTCCACGGCCTACACGTTATTATTGGCTCCACTTTTCTAGCCATCTGCCTCATCCGACAAGTTCAATACCATTTTACATCTGAACACCACTTCGGATTTGAAGCAGCAGCTTGATATTGACACTTCGTAGACGTAGTTTGACTCTTCCTATACATTTCTATCTACTGATGAGGCTCATAATCTTTCTAGTATTAATGCCAGTACAAGTGACTTCCAATCACCCGGTCTTGGTTAAACCCCAAGGAAAGATAATGAACCTAGTCACAACCACCATTATGATTACATTAGCGCTATCCACAATTCTTACTACCATCTCGTTCTGGTTGCCCCTAACAGCCCCTGACCACGAAAAATTATCGCCCTATGAGTGCGGGTTTGATCCCCTAGGATCCGCACGCCTCCCTTTCTCCTTACGATTCTTCTTAGTAGCCATCCTATTTCTGCTATTCGACCTAGAAATTGCTTTACTTCTTCCCCTCCCCTGGGGGGACCAACTTCCTGCCCCCCTTCTTACCTTCTTTTGAGCAGTCCTAATTCTTACTCTACTGACCTTAGGCTTAATTTACGAATGGACCCAGGGAGGCCTAGAATGAGCTGAATAGGTAATTATTTTAAATAAAATATTTGATTTCGGCTCAAAAGCTTCTGGTTAAAGTCCACAATTACCTAATGACCCCCACACAATTTACCTTCTCAACAGCTTTTTTACTAGGCCTAGCAGGCCTTACATTCCACCGAGCCCACCTTTTATCTGCCCTCCTTTGCTTAGAAGGTATAATATTATCCCTCTTCCTTGCCTTATCCTTGTGAACCATGCAACTGAACTCCACCAACTTCTCCGCCTCCCCTATGCTCCTACTAGCATTTTCAGCCTGCGAAGCCAGCGCCGGACTCGCACTACTCGTTGCCACCACTCGAACCCACGGGAGCGATAACTTAAAAACCCTGAACCTCTTACAATGCTAAAAATTCTAATTCCAACAATTATACTTATCCCAACCACTTGATATTCACCTTCAAAATGACTATGACCTACAGCCCTCACCCACAGTCTAATCATTGCTGTTCTAAGCCTCTCATGACTAAAGAACCCCGCAGAGACCGGATGATATAGCCTAAGCCCAACCATAGCAGCCGATGGACTTTCCACCCCCCTACTCATCCTCACTTGTTGACTTCTACCCCTAATAATCCTCGCCAGTCAAAACCACACAGCCCAAGAGCCAATCACACGACAACGACTTTACATTACCCTCCTAACATCTCTCCAAATCTTTCTTATTATGGCTTTCTCGGCCACAGAAATAATTATATTCTACGTAATATTTGAAGCAACACTAATCCCCACCCTAATTCTTATTACCCGATGAGGTAACCAAGCAGAACGCCTAAACGCAGGTACTTATTTTTTGTTCTATACCCTAGCAGGGTCCCTCCCCCTCCTCGTTGCCCTACTAATTCTTCAAAACACCGCAGGAACCCTCTCCCTCCTCACCCTCCAATATTCACCTACCTTTAATATAACAACAATCGCCGATAAAATATGATGACTAAGCTGCCTCCTAGCTTTCCTCGTCAAAATACCACTTTACGGAGTACACCTATGACTTCCAAAAGCACACGTTGAGGCCCCTATCGCAGGCTCTATAATCCTTGCTGCCGTACTCTTAAAACTAGGAGGTTATGGCATAATACGTATAATGCCCATACTAGAGCCACTAACCAAAGAACTATGTTACCCCTTCATTATTCTTGCTCTGTGAGGAGTAATTATGACCGGCTCAATCTGCCTGCGACAGACAGACCTTAAATCCCTTATTGCCTACTCCTCTGTGGGACACATAGGCCTTGTAACAGCGGGTATTTTAATTCAAACCCCCTGAGGATTCACCGGATCCCTAATTTTAATAATCGCCCACGGCCTAACCTCCTCCACCCTTTTCTGCCTGGCAAACACTAACTATGAACGCACACACAGCCGAACAATAGTCCTAGCCCGAGGAATACAAATAGTTTTACCCCTGATAGCCGCATGATGATTTATTGCTAGTCTAGCAAATCTAGCCCTGCCCCCACTCCCAAACCTCATAGGGGAACTAATAATCATCACCTCCCTTTTCAAATGGTCCTGATGAACTATCACTTTAACAGGAGCTGGCACCCTCATTACTGCCGGCTATTCCCTATATATATTCTTGATGACACAGCGGGGTCCCCTCCCTATACACGCCATTGCCCTAGAGCCCTCCCATACCCGAGAACATCTTTTAATTGCACTACACCTCTTTCCACTCCTCCTCCTAGTTACGAAACCTGAACTAATTTGAGGGTGGACCGCTTGTAGGCATAGTTTAACAAAAACATTAGATTGTGATTCTAAAAACAGAAGTTGAAACCCTCTTGCCCACCGAGAGAGTCTTGCTAGAAACAAAGACTGCTAATCTTTGCCCCCTCGGTTGAATCCCGAAGCTCCCTCGCCCAGCTCCTAAAGGATAACAGCCCATCCATTGGTCTTAGGAACCAAAAACTCTTGGTGCAAATCCAAGTAGCAGCTATGCACCATCCTACACTAATTACTATAACCTCGAGCTTACTCATCATCTTTATGCTTCTTTTATACCCTCTTCTCTCAACCCTCTCCCCCCACCCAAAAGCCCCCAACTGAGCCCTCTCCCAAGTAAAAACAGCTGTAAAACTCGCATTCTTTGTCAGTTTACTCCCCCTATTTATCTTCCTATCGGAGGGAACAGAAACCATTACTACTTCCTGAACCTGAATAAACTTACACACTTTTGATATTAACATCAGCCTAAAATTCGACTTCTACTCAATCACCTTCACCCCAATCGCCCTATATGTAACCTGGTCAATCCTAGAGTTTGCCTCATGATACATACACACAGATCCACAAATAAACCGCTTTTTCAAGTACCTCCTCACTTTCCTTATCGCCATAATTATCCTCGTAACAGCAAACAACATATTTCAACTATTTATTGGATGAGAAGGAGTAGGTATTATATCATTTCTCCTAATTGGGTGATGATACGGCCGAACCGACGCTAACACCGCAGCCCTACAAGCGGTCCTATACAACCGTGTTGGGGACATCGGCCTAATCTTTGCTATAGCCTGAATAGCAACAAATCTTAACTCCTGAGAAATACAACAGATTTTTTCAGCCTCCCAAGACTTTAACCTAACCCCTCCCCTGTTAGGCCTCATCCTGGCCGCAGCAGGCAAATCCGCTCAATTTGGACTCCACCCGTGGCTGCCCTCAGCCATGGAGGGTCCAACGCCGGTATCTGCCCTACTTCACTCAAGCACCATAGTTGTAGCAGGCATTTTTCTATTAATCCGAATAAGTCCTTTAATAACAAACAACCCAACCGCCCTCACTATCTGCCTATGCCTGGGCGCCTTAACTACCCTCTTTACAGCAACCTGCGCCCTCACCCAAAATGATATTAAGAAAATTGTAGCTTTTTCGACATCCAGCCAACTAGGGTTAATAATGGTTACCATCGGCCTCGGACAGCCCCAGCTAGCCTTTCTTCACATTTGTACCCACGCTTTCTTCAAAGCAATACTGTTCCTTTGCTCCGGATCAATTATTCATAGCCTAAACGACGAACAAGACATTCGCAAAATAGGAGGCATACATCAACTTGCCCCTCTCACCTCCTCCTGCCTAACAATTGGAAGCCTCGCTCTCACAGGCACCCCCTTCCTAGCAGGGTTTTTTTCTAAAGACGCCATCATTGAAGCAATAAACACATCCTACCTCAACGCCTGAGCCCTTGCCATTACCCTCCTTGCCACTGCTTTCACCGCCATATACAGCCTACGAATAGTATTCTTCGTTTCTATAGGCCATCCCCGTTTTAACGCCCTCCCTCCCATCAACGAAAACAACTCAGCAGTCATCAATCCCATCAAACGACTAGCCTGAGGAAGCATTATCGCCGGGTTCCTTATTACCTATAACCTCCTCCCCTCAAAAACCCCTATTATAACCATACCTCCACTACTAAAACTTGCCGCTTTATTAGTCACCATTATTGGACTTCTGACAGCCCTAGAATTAGCCTTCCTCACAAACAAACAATTTAAAATCACCACCCACCCCCACCCACACCACTTCTCCAACATACTTGGCTACTTCCCGATAATTACTCACCGTTTTCTCCCGAAAATAAGCTTAATTCTCGGACAAAACATTGCCGGACAAGTAGTAGACCAAACATGGTTAGAAAAAACAGGACCAAAAGCACTAACTTCCCTTAACCTTCCCCTTATTACTACCACAAGCAACGCCCAACAAGGAATAGTAAAAACATACCTAACCTTATTTTTCCTCACACTTATACTCGCCCTCCTACTAACGAATTAAACTGCTCGCAGCGCCCCCCGACTCAACCCCCGAGATAACTCCAACACAACAAATAAAGTCAAAAGAAGCACCCAAGCACTCACCACCAACATCCACCCTCCCCCTGAGTATATAAGAGCTACACCTGACACGTCCCCCCGAAAAGTGGAAAACTCAACAAGCTCATCCACCGTCACCCAGAAATTATTAAATCACCCCCCTCAAAAAGCCCCAGCACCTAATGCAACTACCCCTAAGTATACACCAGCATTCAACACCACTGGACGACTCCCCAGGGTCTCAGGGTAAGGCTCAGCAGCTAAAGCTGCCGAGTAAGCAAACACAACCAGTATCCCACCCAAATAGATCAAAAACAACACCAACGACAAAAAAGGAGCCCCATGACCAACCAAAACCCCACAGCCCATCCCAGATACAACAACTAACCCTAACGCCGCAAAGTAGGGAGACGGATTTGATGCCACTGCCACCAAGCCCATAATTAAACCAAACATAAAAATACACATAGCATACGTCATAATTCCTGCCAGGATTTTAACCAGGACTAGTGACTTGAAAAACCACCGTTGTATTCAACTACAAGAACCCATAATGACCAGCCTACGAAAAACTCACCCCCTACTGAAAATCGCAAATGATGCCCTAGTTGACCTTCCCGCCCCCTCCAACATTTCTGCCTGATGAAACTTTGGCTCCCTTCTAGGCCTCTGCCTCATCACCCAGATCCTCACAGGCCTCTTCCTAGCTATACACTACACCTCTGACATCGCAACAGCATTTTCATCACTCGCCCACATTTGCCCAGACGTTAACTTTGGCTGACTAATTCGCAATCTACACGCCACCGGCGCCTCATTCATCTTCATCTGTATTTATCTCCACATCGGCCGAAGCCTATATTACGGCTCCTACCTATATAAAGAAACTTGAGACATCGGAGTTATCCTTCTCCTTTTAGTTATGATAAACGCCTTCCTGGGATATGTTCTTCCCTGGGGACAAATATCCTTCTCAGGAGCAACAGTCATTACCAACCTTCTGTCCGCCATCCCCTACATGGGAAACTCCCTCGTCCAATGAATCTGAGGGGGGTTCACAGTATATAATGCAACCCTCACTCGCTTCTTTGCTTTCCGCTTCCTATTCCCCTTTGCCATTATTGCTGCCACTGTCCTTCATCTGCTTTTCCTCCACGAAACAGGATCCAACAACCCCGCAGGTTTAAACTCCGACGCGGACAAGGTCCCCTTCCACCCGTACTTCTCCTATAAAGACCTTTTCGGCTTTGCCATTCTTCTCCTAACACTAACCTCGCTAGCACTATTCTCCCCCAACCTCCTGGGTGATCCGGACAATTTCACCCCCGCAAACCCGCTAGTTACGCCCCCACATATTAAACCAGAGTGATACTTCCTATTTGCTTACGCCATTCTCCGATCAATTCCGAACAAGCTAGGTGGTGTACTAGCCCTTCTATTCTCCATCTTAGTACTTATACTGGTCCCAATCCTCCACACATCAAAACAACGAGCCCTAACCTTCCGACCTATTACCCAATTCCTTTTCTGAACACTCATTGCGGACGTTGCCATTCTCACTTGAATCGGAGGCATGCCTGTTGAACACCCATTCATTATTATTGGACAAATCGCCTTCTCTATCTACTTCCTTATTTTTCTAGTACTATTCCCGCTAGCGGGCTACCTAGAAAACAAGCTCCTCGGACTGAACTGCATTTGTAGCTCAGCTTCAGAGCGCCGGTCTTGTAAACCGGACGTCGGAGGTTAAAATCCTCCCTAATGCTCAAAGAAAGGAGATTTTAACTCCCACCACTGGCCCCCAAAACCAGAATTCTCAGTTAAACTATTCTTTGTCATATAAAGTACATATATGTACTTACACCATATATATATATTAAACATATATAATAATGTATTAGGACATTTATATGTATAATAACCATTTCTTGAAGTTAACCATTCATTCATCAACAATCATATAAGACAGACACAATACATAATTATTAATAATCAATACCTACATGCATACTAATAGATATTACCCAAGTAATCTACCCACATCTAAAAATAAGACCTAACACAAATTTCAATAAATCATATATACCTTTACTCAAAATCCCGTTAAGAACAAAATCCGATGCAGACAAGAATTGCATCTAGGCTTAAGCGAAGTGAACTCGGTTATTGAAGGTGAGGGACAATAATTGTGGGGGTTTCACTCAGTGAATTATTCCTGGCATTTGGTTCCTATTTCAGGTCCATTTATTGATATTATTCCTCACTCTTTCCTTGACCCTGGCATAAGTTGTTGGTGGAGTTCATACTCTCGATCAGACCACATGCCGGGCGTTCACTCTAATGGACTAGGTTATTTTTTTTGTTTTCCTTTCACTTTGCATTTCACAGTGCAGCGCTAAGGTACGTTGATAAGGGAGATCATTTTTCTTGCTAGCAAGAAAGATGATGAGTGGTGAAAAGATATTCCTATATCATTTACATAACTGAAATCAAGAGCATAATATATAATTATTTCCCCTAATATAGTTAAGGTGTCCCCCTCTTGGCTTTTGCGCGTAAACCCCCCTACCCCCCTAATCTCGTGACATGGTATTATTCCTGAAAACCCCCCGGAAACAGGAAAGCCTCGAGCTGGGTATTTGTGCCAAAAAACGCATCTATTTACATTATTAAAATGATGTAATT